GGACTACGGTCTCGAATTTCTTAATAGCAGTATCTATTTGAAACGAATTCTCTAGCATTTGACTCCTTATCACCGAAGAGTTTAGTCGTACACTTGAAAGATAGCCCAGAAAATAGAAGGGATGATTATATAATTGCTTTATATGGATCCTGGCCGGTTGAGACCACAAGTCAAAATGACATTGCCAAAAGTTGACAAGGTGAGATTTCCATTTCTTTATCAGAAGACGAGCCCCCCTTGAAGCCAGAATCGATTTTCCTTGATATCTGACATAATGCATAAAAGGGTCTTTGAACAACCATAGGGTTTTCTGAAAATCGTTACAAAGCACTACTACAAGATATTCTATTTTTGCATAGAAATGTGTTCGCTCAAGAAAGGATCCAAAAGATTTTGATCGTAAATGAAAGGGTTGTTTACGGAGAAAAATAAATATGAATTCACATTCATATACATGAGAATTAGAGAGGAACAAGAAGAATCTTTGATTCTCTTTTGAAAAAAGGGAAATGGCATTTTTTGGAGTAATGAGGCTATTTGAATTCCAATACTCGTAGAGAGAGAATCGCAATAAATGCAACGAAGGAGTATCTTGTATCCAAGAGTGAAGGGTTTGAACCAAGATTTCCAGATGGATGGGGTGGGGTATTAGTATATCTGACACATGATTTAAATGTGATAACTTGTCCTCGAAAAAGGGAAATATTGAATGAATAGATCGTAAATTATGAGATTTTGCTATTTCTTTTTCTTCTAGGGAAGATACCAATCGCAGCGAGAATGGAATTTCCACAACGACTGCAAAACCCTCCGATATCATTTGAGAATCAAAATGATTGTTGTGCCCAACGAATCGATTTTGATTAGAATCATTAACCGAAATAATCAAACGATTCTGTTGATGCATTCGAGTAATTAAACGTTTCACAATTAGTGAACTGGATTTATTGTCATGATCTAAATTTTCCACCGGTTCATAAAGAATCGATCCATTTAAAGCATGACCATGAGCAAGCGCGTAGATATATTCCTGAAATAGAAACGGATATAGGAAGTATTGTTGCCGAAATCCATCCATTTCTAAATATCCTTGTAGTTCCTCCATTTCCATTTGAAATTACACTTGAACCAAATGGGGGATTTCTTGAGTTATCAAATAATACATAGTACGATACGGTCAGAACAAGGTATATAGTAAGAAAAGAATAGATACCCCGGAGCCAGAAAGGACAATCAACGGATCCTATTTCCATCCAATTTATTTATGTTCGTTATAGTTACAAGAGATGGTTAGAAATCCTTTATTTTTATAACCCGATCACTCTTTTGACTTTGGAATAATGAATTTTGATCAGTATACCGTTTCTTCTACACATTCGTCTCCACTACATAATAGAGAACATAATAGAGAATAGTTAGGATTCATGAAAAAAAAGGAATTGATGATCCACTCACAAGAGAACCCTTTCCCACATCAGGCACTAATATATTTTTAACGTCTAATTAGATCGGGTAATCATTCGAATTAAGAACAAACAGAAGCTCGTTGCTTTTGGTTTCCCTATAATTGGAGCTATAGGGCTCTATCCATTTATTCACTCGACCCAACTTGAATTGATTTGACCCCTTTCCAAGAAAAGAATCAAAACAAGATTTTGTATCGATCCGTTAAGGATGAAGTATTCTAAGAGTTCTCCATTGATACGACATGCTGTTTTTTCCTTTCATTCCCTTTCAGGATCAGTCGTGGTCTTACAAACTCTACCAATGGTATGGACGAATCCGTTGCTTCATCAAAATGTGTAAAAGACCATAGCCGCACTTAAAAGCCGAGTACTCTACCGTTGAGTTAGCAACCCATATAAATAGGGTGTGTAGATACGATCGGAATAAAAAATAAATAAAGAGATTCGATTGCCCGACCTCGTCAAAACATTGAACTAGCAACAGATCAAAAAGAAAGATTTGATGATCAATTGTGAACATAAAAATGAACAGAGATCAGATGAAAATACAACTGATTCTGGGATAAATTATAGAGAAAATCTAAATAGATGTAAAAATGGATAGACTACCCATACTCTATTTTTTTTTTTTTTTCATTATGTTAACTAAGATACTTCTTGATGTCACAACGAAATTGACGAACCCGTCGTTTGAGTGAAATAAAGAAACAAACTTATGAAATGTGGATAAATAGATCTATTTATCCACGATCGAATTATATTTGTTCGATACACCATTGTCAATATGAATTGAATGTTGAGAAAACCAATTCAATAAATAAAACAAGGACTTGTGTTGGAGTGACACTACAACATAGATAAGGGATGAAGTATGAGTGGGGAAATAAATAAGGAATTCCGGTAGGAAAAAAATGTCGGGTTTATTCAATATTTATTCAATAGAGGTATAATAAGCAAGATTGACCTTTTGTTTGTTGGTGGAGTCCCAACGAAAACCATCTGATTGATGGTAATCCCATAATTTCCCAGTTATTTCATCTATTCACTCAATCCTTTTTCTATCTGTCTCATATCAAGAGAAGATATTTTTTTTTATAGTTCTATGATACGGGGTCATGTGAGAGCAACAATGAATAGAGAATAGAGAAAAAAAAAATAAGGAATGGTGGAGAAACAATTAGACAAAGCTAGATACTGGGCACCCCCCCCCTTTTTTTTTATTTCATTAATTTCATTTGATTAATTCGAAATTCCTTAAATACCTCCGCCTTCTTTGAAATATCATGAACAGTTCCTGTAGGTTGAGCGCCTTTTTCAAGGAAATATAGAATAGCGGAAACATTTGAATAAGTTTGGTTCTTTATCGGATCGTAAAAACCCACTTTACGAAGATCTCTTCCCTCTCTTCGGGATCGAACATCAATTGCAACGATTCGATAGATGACTCATTGGGATAGACATAAATGAACAACCCCCCCTAGAAACGTATAAGAGGTTTTCTCCTCGTACGGCTCGAAAAAGAATGATTCGAATTTATGTATTGTAGTGGCAAATAGATCCACAAAATCATCAATTAGACTATGATTTGAGTCATTTTTTTTTTGTTCTTCCTTCCTGAAAAAAAAAAAAAAAAGAAATCTCATTCGTACTCATAACTCAAGTTGGGTAATTCTCAAAGAGCTCGAAGGGAAATCCTTAGACATTTATTGAGCCGTCTCTAACCTCTTTTGTTTGTCTCGCCTAGAGTCGATTTTATTTCTTCCCCATTCTGATCTAGTTGTTGAGACAATTGAAAACGGTGTTTCCTTGTTCCGGTATCCTTTATTTTATCTTTGCTTTGAATCCTTGGGTTTAGACATTACTTCGGTAATCCTTAATTGTTTCAAAATGGTAGCAACATACCTTTTGTTATTTCGTTCTATGGAAACGATTGATTCCCCTGTGATACACTTTTGATCGGAATTGGTAAAACTATTTCGACAAATTCATTTTACTTTTTTTTTTTACTTGTTCGAACTTGATCCTTTCAATTTCTATACCGAAGATATACTTACGAAGTTGTTCCAACTTATTGATTGGCATTAACCCTAGATCCTTCTCTCTGCTAAACGAACCAATTCTTTATGCTCGAGCTCCATCATGTGCTATATTATAATTATATTATTTTATTACAACCCCAAAATTGGGGTCCTAGTGGAATAGAACAAACTATGTCGAGCCGAGAGCATCTTCTTTGATATATAAAATGGTGGGTACAAGAATCCACAGCCAATAATGTCCTTCAAGTCGCACGTTGCTTTCTACCACATCGTTTCAAACGAAGTTTTACCATAACATTCCTCTAATTTTGGACCGGTATGGAATTGATTCAATATGGAATCATGAATAGTCATTGGCTCAATCGGTATATAGTATATGAAGTCCTCCATACTTTCATTTTCATATATGGATCTGGAGAAGTCTCAGCAAGAATATAATTTAACCCCATATTTTATTAGAAGAATGAAACACATTTATAAAAAACACGAAGAAATGCGTTGCTTAACACTTCTTTACATCTTCAACAGATTGTTAGGGATGATGAATCATGAAAGATCCAATTCTTTCTCAAACAACTAAAACCAAAGAAGGGTCTTTAATTAGATTACCGATACCGGAACAGAATGAGTCATTAACCAAATAAGCTATTCCAATGACCGGGAAAGATCGCAAGTGACTCGATAGGATAGATTCACCAATGTCACACTTCTTCGAGTAGAAAGAATTTATAAGGAATCATAAAAAACAATTTCAAGAATTTCCTACTTCGACATCATTACTGGAAATAAGTTTTCCAGTAAAGACTGAATTGAATCTCTAAATCCATCAACAAGTCAGTACAACGAGGATCTAAAAATGTTTAGCAGATATCTGATTAATTAAATCAGACGCGAATTTGATCATCATAAGAGACCTCTATGTTTCCTTTCCGATTGAATCATCAATAATTTAAACCAGATAAATGGGTCAAGAAACAAATCCAATTGTTTTGTTTTCTTGGGGATGGATAGAAGGGGCTCATGAAAGAAAAGATTAAGGTCGGTATTCTTTCAGGTATTCTTTCATCTGATTTTATCGTATTCATCAGATACACCAAACAAGTGTTACCGGGGGTAATCGTGGGTATTTAAGGGATCGCAGACCTTTTTCGCCAAAACTGAAACACCGGTGTCACTGATCACTGAAATAGAACAATAACAATACATATAGGCATGGTTCATTTTCTACAGATTTTTCCTTACTTCAGATTCAGGAATCTTTCCATAAAGTAAAGTGAATGTATGAATCTCCCCCCTCCCCCAATTGATCGCTACATCGATTTCCAATTATTCATTGGAGCCAAATCAAATACAAAATAAAAGAAATTAGGTCCAAAGAAAATAATCTGTTCCGTATTGAATTTTCTTGTTTGTTAATAAGATCCGGATGACAAGGGTCTTGAAATTGATACCTTCCTTTCCTTTGCGGATTAACTCATATCGACACGAATTCCATGGGGATCATGAATCATACCCAAAGCCAATTTAAAAGGATCTTCTTATGGGATGCTATCCTGTCTTGTATAAGTACAAAGCAAAATGGGTTCATATCAATTCGTTGTTACTATTTTGTTTGATTTTGTCCCACCCCAGTCTCAGGAGCTTTAATTCCAGCGATGGAATTAATACCAAGAACCCCCCCCGTTTTTTAGGATTCAGGATCCACATAGAATTAGTCATTTTGTCTACCCTATCTTTATTTATATTTACTTTAGGGAAGGTAGAGACTTCTCTTTTATTTCGCATTTCGACTCAGAATGCATCATGTGAGAATCCAAATATCATAGATATGGGGCATAAAGTTTATCCAAATGACTAACTAACCTTCAATATGAATATGGGCGAGGGGGCGAACATACGCTGAATGGCCCACCCAGTTTTTTTTTTGAATTTAACTTTGATCTTTGTTCCCATCCTACCTATATCAAAAAAGATATTTATTTCCATCCACATGTCATTGATACTCGATCCGTTTGTTTGTGAGAAACAAAATCGAAAGGGAAGATATGATTCTATAGAAGAATCATTAGAAATCACAAAGAAAGATTGGATCACATTGTATCCAACATTACACCCTTAAACAGAAGATTGTTAAAAAGAACAATCTTTGTTATGATAGAATTGGTCTGGGACGGAAGGATTCGAACCTCCGAGTAACGGGACCAAAACCCGTTGCCTTACCACTTGGCCACGCCCCATTTTTATTTCTATTCGACACCGATAAACACTAATATCGGTATTGGTTGTTCGTCAATTCCAGCCCCAATATCTATTGAATTGGTTGTTGCTATGATTCTACACATGTAGATGTAGAATCAAAATGAATTTATTGATCATTACATATAATTCAATTAAGATATTGTATGTAAGGTATGATTCCTTCTATTCTCATTTGAGAATTGAAGGATTTTTGATTGAGGGAGTTCAAAGAAAAAGAAAGATTTTGCGGCCTACTTTCCCTTCTTTCTTCATTTTCCCCTTATATCAATAACCCAATAATAATGAAATTTTCTCCAAGAACAAAATGTTTGTTATGCTTAATATCTTTAGTTTGATCTGTCTTAATTCTGCCCTTCATTCGAGTAGCTTTTTCTTCGCCAAATTGCCCGAAGCTTATGCTTTTTTCAATCCAATCGTAGATGTTATGCCAGTCATACCTGTGCTCTTTTTTCTCTTAGCCCTTGTTTGGCAAGCTGCTGTAAGTTTTCGATGAGATCTTTAATACTGTCTTAGAAACATTCATGATTTATTCGATAAAAAAAAAATTCTATTCTTAAGAATTGATAAGATCAGATAATGAACCCTCGACTCAAACATGGAAATTCTTTTGGATAACCGAGATGAATCGGAATCACCTCATTTCTTCATTCCTTCTGGGGGTCGAAGACCCTATGTATGGTCCCTACAATACCTAATTGTAGGTATGAGAGATCTTTTTGTTAATGAAAGAATCAGAATCTTATTACAAATTCATTCCTGCAAATTCCTTATGTTTTCTAGAAACCGCTTCTTTTCTTGGTGTCAAAACGGAATATGTGGTACAAAAATGGAGAATCTATTCCCCTATTTCCCCCAAAATGATCTTGGAGATTGTGTAATGCTTACTCTCAAACTCTTCGTTTACACAGTAGTGATATTCTTTGTTTCTCTCTTCATCTTCGGATTCCTATCTAATGATCCAGGACGTAATCCTGGACGTGATGAATAAAAAAATCAGGGGTTTTTCCTTGCTCGATTTCTGAATTTTCTTAGGATTTTCTTTCTCCATTCCATACATTTAAATATGAGAAAGGGGTTTAGAGATTTTTCGAATTCGAAAGGGAAATATCAAGTGATCAGAAGAAACGGAGAGAGGGGGATTCGAACCCTCGGTACAAATAATTCGTACAACGGATTAGCAATCCGCCGCTTTAGTCCACTCAGCCATCTCTCCAAATTTTAAAAGGATAATTCCTATGTGACGCGTGAAGTAAAGGTTGATAAAAGTTTTTCCTTATCTTTCTTTATTCTATAAATATAGACGAATTCGATCAATCATCAATTCCCTTTAGATAATGATTCGAAACAGATATCTCCAATAGAAAGAAAAGAGTACCTCTTTGATTTCGTCCGAAAGGTTCTTTCTTTTATTCCCCCGGCCTGGCCAGTACCTAGCCAGGCCATTCCTTGTTCCAATGAATCATAGATCAAATGATTTATTTGATTTGAAAACGAAAATGCTTGTTATTGAAGCAGCAACAAGGCTATTCCTATGATAGGAGTGTCATTTCTTATTATGTTTTTCCTTTTCTCGATTTACTTAAATGGAATAAAAAAAACATATTTTTTTCTATTATAATAGAACTCATATATTTCTTCAAAGAACATGTTTGAACCTGAACCCTTGAGTCCACAACCAAAACAATAGGATTTTTCACTCGATCCAATCGACCCGAATTCATAAGATTTGGCAGTTG